AATTTCATAGAAAAAATGGGAATAAATAGGACTCATAGTATACTTCTTACTAATACTGATTACCTAAAATTTGAACAAAAAGTGGATGCAGTTGATAAAAAAACATTATCAAGAGAAATGGATGATTTCTTAACTTTAATGAGTGAGTTTTCTAAGGAATCAAGATTTAATTTTGATTTGAAAGGATTTTCCTTATTTTCAGAAAAAGGAAAAATTGATTCAGAAAGGGGAGTAACATTTTTCAAACTTTTATTCGATACGATTATAACTGATGATAATGGTCAAAAAATTAGAAAAAAATCTATTGGAATAAAAGAAATCAGTAAAAATGTCCCTCGATGGTCATATAAATTAATCACTGATTTCGAACAAGAGTCAGGAGAATATATTGAAGGTGTAGGTGTGCCTGTGGATCATGAAATTCGTTCAAGAATAGCCGAACGAGTAGTGATTTTTTCTGCTAAAAAGGATGTTGATCCTAATACCAAGAGTACTACTACTGATCAACCGGACGACGTGTCTTTGATACGCTATCCGAAAGAACCGGATTTTCGTCGAGACATAATCAAAGGTTCTATGCGTGCTCAAAGACGTAAAACAGTTATTTGGAAACTGTTTCAAGCAAATGCACATTCCCGGCTTTTTTTGAATAGAATACATAAAAGATCGTTGTTTTCTTTTGATATACCTGTACTGACTAAATTCGTTTTTATAAATTGGATGGAAAAATTTAAAATAGTGGAGTATACAGAAGAACAAACAAAAAGAAGAGCGAAAAAAGAAAAAAACGAAATAAAAAAAGAAATAAACGAAGAAATGCGGATAAAGGCAGAAGAAGAATGGGATACTTTTCTATTTGCACAAGCAATAAGAGGTTCCCTGTTAATAACTCAATCTATCCTGAGAAAATATATTATATTACCTTCATTGATAATAGCTAAAAATATTGGCCGGATTTTCTTATTTCAACTTCCTGAGTGGTCTGAAGATTTCCAAGAATGGAATAGAGAAATACATATTAAATGTAACTATAATGGTGTTCCATTAACCAAATTTCCGAAAAATTGGTTAATGGACGGTATTCAGATAAAAATCCTATCTCCTTTCTATCTGAAACCTTGGCATAAACATAAGATACGATCTTCTCATCGAGATGTAATGAAAAATAAAAGAAAAAAAGAAGATTTTTGTTTTTTAACAGTTTTTGGAAACGAAGTTGAAATTCCTTTTGGTGCTACCCGAAAGCGACCCTCTTTTTTTGAACCTATTTTTAAGGAACTCAAAAAAAAAATTGGAAAACTTCAAAAGAAGGATTTTCTCATCTTAACAATTTTAGAAAGAAGAACAAAGTCACTTCTAAGGGTTTCAAAAGAAACCCAAAAATGGATTGTCAAAAGCCTTCTATTTAGAATGAGAGAAGTATATAAATCGAGTGAAACTAAAAAAGACGAAAATTCTAGAATCAACAATCAGATAATTTATGAATCAGTTACTCAAATTCGATCTTCAGATTCGACAAATTTTTCGTTAACAGAAAAAAAAATAAAGGATCTGACTAATAAAACAAGTACAATCAGAAATCAAATCGAAAGAATTATAAAAGAGAAAAAAAAAGTAATTCCAGGAACAAATATTAGTTCTAACAAAAAAAATTATAATACTACTAATGTTAAAAGAGTCAAATCAACAAAAAGTATTTTACAAATAGTAAAAAGAAGAAATGATCAATTCATCTGTAAATTACATTATTTTATAAAAATTTTCATTGAAAGAATATACATAAATATATTTCTATGTATCATTAATATTCCCAAAATCAATACACAATTTTTTCTTGAATCAACAAAAAAAATTCTGGATAAATCCATTTCCAATAATGAAACAAATCAAGAAAGAATCAATAAAACAAATAAAAATGGAATTCACTTTATTTCGACTATAAAAAAGTCACCTTATACTATTAATATTACTAATAGTAAAATGAATTCACATATTTTTTCTGACTTATCCTCCTTGTCACAAGCTCGTGTATTTTACAAATTATCACAAACGCAAGTCACTAATTTGTACGAATTAAGACCTGTTCTTCAATATCACGGAACTTCTTTTTTTCTTAAGACTAAAATAAAGGATTCTTTTGGAACACAAGGAATATTTGATCCGGAATTAACATATAAGCAATTTCAGAGTTATGGAATGAATCAATGGAAAAACTGGTTAAGAGGTCATTATCAATACAATTTATCTCAAATTAGTTGGTCTAGATTAATACCACAAAAATGGCGAAATAGAGTCAATTTACGTAGTACGGCCCAATTTGATTTATATGAAAAAGAACAAATGATTCATTACAAAAAACAAAAAAAATCTGAAGCATATTCATTATTGAATCAAAAACCAAAAGATCGTTTTCAAAAATACTATAGATATAATCTTTTATCATATAAATCTATTAATTATGAAAATAAGAAAAATAAGAAGAACTCATATATTTACGGATCGTCATTTCAGTTAAATAAAAGCCAAAAGATTTTTTCTAATTACAACACGCATAAACATAAATTTTTTGACATGCTGAGTAGTATTCCTACCAATAATTATCTAGGAAAAAAAAATTACAATTCTATATCTATATATATGGAAAAAAATACAGATAGAAAATATTTTTTTGATTGGACGGGAATGAATGAAGAAATACTAAATCCTTCCATATTGAATCTGGAGCGTTGGTTCTTCCCTGAATTTGTGCCACTTTATAATGAATATAAAAAGAAACCGTGGATTATACCAAGAAAATTACTTCTTTTAAATTGGAATATATACCAAAATATTAGTCAAAATAAAAACATCAATGGAGAGCAAAAAGACATTTTTTTTATACCACCGAGTGACAAAAAATCCATAGAACTAGACTTCTTACTAGAACATTATTTGCTTTTTCAATTGAGATGGGACGATGCTTTGAATGAAAGAATGATCGATAGTATCAAAATATATTGTTTCTTGCTTAGACTGATAAATCCAAGAAAAATGACTATATCCTCGATTCAAAGGAGAGAGATTAGTCTGGATCTAATACTGATTGATAAAAATGTAATTTTTACAGAATTGATGAAAAGAGGGGTTTTCACTATCGAACCTGTCCGTCTATTTGTAAAAAATGATGGACAATTTATTATGTATCAAACCGTAGCTATTTCATTGGTTCATAAGAGTAAGCACAAAACGAATCAAAGATATCAAGAACAAAGATATGTTGCTAAGAATAATTTTTATGAATCCATTTCACGATATCAAAAACGAATTGGAAATAGGAACAAAAATCATTATGATTTGCTCGTGCCTGAGTATATTTTATCGAACAAACGTCGTAGAGAATTGAGAATTTTAATTTGTTTCAATTCAAAGAATAGGAATGATATGGATAAAAATACAGTATTTTCCAACGAGAACAAGGTAAAAGTAAAAAACTGGGGTCCATTTTTGAATGAAAGTAACCATTTTGATATAGATAAAAAAAAATTAATTAAATTAAAGTTCTTTCTTTGGCCTAATTATCGATTAGAAGATTTAGCTTGTATGAATCGCTATTGGTTTGATACTAATAATGGTAGTCGTTTCAATATGTTAAGGATACACATGTATCCACTATTTAAAAGTTGTTGATGATACATTTTTTTCTACATATCCTGTACCATATGTGGTAGTAATGTAATATGGTAGTACATGAAAGCAAATAGCTGTACACATGGAGATGCATACGTACCTTGCCTTACATCCCATTCGAATATTCAATATTAACGCATCAATTAGATCTAGAAATGAATCAAGAGAATCATTAATCTTCCATCTAAATTATTCACTTTTGTGAGTACAAAAATTACCATACTTTTATATCCCTATCTGAATAAAATTAAAAATTGGATTGATTATGGATTCTTTTGAATTGATAAAATTAGGAGTTCCTAACGAAATTCAGATTATTGGTATATACCACATTCAAATTATTGGCATTATTATTACTGATCGTTAAAATACATATTTTTTTTTGTAAAAAAAGGAAGGTCCTTTTATGGTGAAAAAATCATTGATTTCAGTTAGTTCACAAGAAGAAAACAGAGGGTCTGTTGAATTTCAAGTATTCAGTTTCACCACTAAGATACGAAGATTAACTTTTCATTTAGAATTGCACAAAAAGGACTATTCATCTCAAAGAGGTTTGAGAAAAATTTTGGGAAAACGCCAACGGCTGCTGGCTTATTTGTCAAAAAAAAATAGAATACGTTCTAAAGAATTAATTAATCAGTTGGATATTCGAGAGACAAAAAATCGTTAATTTGAAGAATTTTTTGAAGTTATTCACTTCAAATTTGATGAACTTCTTTTCACTTTCAACAATTCATGGAAGAATGAATCCGGAAAAAACTTATGACTGCACAGGTTACAAGAAAAGACTTCATGATAGTCAATATGGGCCCTCATCACCCATCAATGCATGGTGTTCTTCGACTCATCCTTACTCTAGATGGTGAAGATGTTATTGACTGTGAACCAATACTGGGTTATTTACACAGGGGAATGGAGAAAATTGCGGAAAACCGAACAATTCTACAGTATTTGCCGTATGTAACACGTTGGGATTATTTAGCTACTATGTTCACAGAAGCAATAACCGTAAATGCACCAGAGCAGTTAGGCAATATTCAAGTTCCTAAAAGGGCCAGTTATATCCGAGTCATTATGTTGGAGTTGAGTCGTATAGCTTCCCATTTGTTATGGCTTGGCCCATTTATGGCAGATATTGGCGCGCAAACCCCCTTCTTTTATATTTTTCGAGAAAGAGAATTGATATACGACCTATTCGAAGCTGCCACCGGTATGCGAATGATGCATAATTATTTTCGTATCGGAGGAGTAGCTGCTGATCTACCCCATGGATGGATAGATAAATGTTTGGATTTTTGCGATTATTTTTTAACAGGGGTTGCCGAATATCAGAA